AATGAATTGCCTGATAAAAGGATTACCTTGATAGGGTAAATCATGCATTTAATAATGCATTCATTATATTTAATAGAATTAAACTATTTCAAAAAGCTTCAAAAACTTTTGTGCATCGTACACTAAAATATAAAAAGATAAGCTAACTAAGCTACTGGGCTCATACCCCATTTATAAAGGTTATAATCCTTTTCTTTTTAATTTTTAATAATTCATCAAAAATTATATTTATTTTTATATTAATTTTTAGAACAATTATCACAATTTCCTCAAATTCATGATTAGGAGCTTGAATAGGACTTGAAATTAATTTACTATCTTTTATCCCCCTAATAAGAGATACAAATTTAATATCAACTGAAGCCTCATTAAAATATTTTTTAACACAAGCTTTAGCTTCATCAATTTTATTATTTTCTTTTATTTTAATAATAATTTGCCAAAATTTCGAAATTTATAATTTATTAAATTCTTCAAATTTTTCAAATTTAATAATTTTTTCTAGATTATTATTAAAAACAGGAGCAGCTCCATTTCATTTTTGATTTCCTAATATTATTGAAGGTTTATCATGAATAAATTGTTTTATTTTAATAACATGACAAAAAATTGCCCCATTTATATTAATATCATATTTAATTAATGAAATTATAATATTAGTATGTGCAATTTTATCTGTAATATTTGGAGCCTTAGGAGGATTAAATCAATCTCTTTTACGAAAATTAATAGCTTATTCATCAATTAATCATTTGGGATGAATAATTAGATCATTAATACTAAATGAAAATATATGATTAATTTATTTTATATTTTATACATTTTTAACATTTAATATAGTTTACATATTTAATATTTGAAAAATTTTTCATATCAATAAAATATTTTCATTATTTAGTCAATCTAAACCATTAAAATTTATAATAATATTTAATTTATTGTCTTTAGGAGGACTACCTCCATTTTTAGGATTTATTCCTAAATGATTAATTATTAACCAATTAACAATTAATAATCAATTATTATTAACTTTTATTTTAATTAGTTTTACATTAATTACATTATATTTTTATTTACGAATTTGTTATTCCGGATTTATGTTAAATAATTATGAATTAAATTGAATTTTAAATAATCAAATTAATAAAAATCAAATTAATTTGTATATATATTCATCATCAATTTCTATTTTAGGATTACCCTTAATTAGATTAATCTATATTATACTTTAAGGCTTTAAGTTAAATAAACTAATAGCCTTCAAAGCTATAAATATAAGTATTAATCTTTTAAGCCTTAGTATAAATATACTCCTTTAGAATTGCAGTCTAATATCATTTTATTGACTATAAAGCTTTATTAATTTTTGATTAAAAAGAAAAATTCTTATAAATAGATTTACAATCTACCGCCTATACTTCAGCCATTTAATCGCAACAGTGATTATTTTCAACAAATCATAAAGATATTGGAACTTTATATTTTATATTTGGAGCTTGAGCAGGAATAGTAGGAACATCTTTAAGAATTTTAATTCGAGCTGAATTAGGACACCCTGGAGCCTTAATTGGAGATGATCAAATTTATAACGTAATTGTTACTGCTCATGCTTTTGTAATAATTTTTTTTATAGTAATACCAATTATAATTGGAGGATTTGGAAATTGATTAGTTCCTTTAATATTAGGAGCTCCTGATATAGCATTTCCTCGAATAAATAATATAAGATTCTGATTATTACCTCCTTCTTTAACTTTATTAATGGCTAGAAGAATAGTTGAAAACGGAGCTGGTACTGGTTGAACAGTTTACCCACCTCTTTCTTCAATTATTGCTCATGGAGGAGCTTCAGTTGATTTAGCAATTTTTTCACTTCATTTAGCTGGAGTTTCATCAATTTTAGGAGCTGTAAATTTTATTACAACAGTAATTAATATACGATCAACTGGAATTACATTTGATCGAATACCATTATTTGTTTGATCAGTAGTAATTACTGCTTTATTATTATTATTATCATTACCTGTATTAGCAGGAGCAATTACTATACTATTAACAGATCGAAATTTAAATACTTCTTTCTTCGACCCAGCCGGAGGAGGAGATCCAATTTTATACCAACATTTATTTTGATTCTTTGGACATCCAGAAGTATATATTTTAATTTTACCTGGATTTGGAATAATTTCTCATATTATTAGTCAAGAATCAGGTAAAAAGGAAACATTTGGATCATTAGGAATAATTTATGCTATATTAGCTATTGGATTATTAGGATTTATTGTATGAGCTCATCATATATTTACAGTAGGAATAGACGTTGATACTCGAGCTTATTTTACTTCAGCTACAATAATTATTGCTGTTCCAACTGGAATTAAAATTTTCAGATGAATAGCAACTCTTCATGGAACTTACTTAAACTATTCACCAGCTGTAATTTGAGCTCTTGGATTTGTATTTTTATTTACAGTAGGAGGATTGACAGGAGTTGTTTTAGCAAATTCTTCAGTTGATATTATTCTTCACGATACATATTATGTAGTTGCTCATTTTCACTATGTATTATCAATAGGAGCAGTATTTGCTATTATAGCAGGATTTATTCACTGATATCCTCTATTTACAGGATTAGTATTAAATAATAAATTATTAAAAAGTCAATTTATTATTATATTTATTGGAGTAAATTTAACATTTTTTCCTCAACATTTCTTAGGATTAGCAGGAATACCTCGACGTTATTCAGATTATCCAGATGCTTACACTTCTTGAAATATTATTTCAACAATTGGTTCATCAATTTCATTACTAGGAATTATTTTTTTATTATTTATTATTTGAGAAAGAATGATTACCCATCGTCAAGTTATTTACCCAATACAACTAAATTCATCTATTGAATGATATCAAAATATTCCACCTGCAGAACACAGATATTCTGAACTTCCATTACTAACTAATTTCTAATATGGCAGATTAGTGCAATGGATTTAAGCTCCATAAATAAAGTATTTTACTTTTATTAGAAATGTCAACTTGAGCAAATTTAGGACTTCAAAATAGAGCATCTCCTTTAATAGAACAATTAATTTTTTTTCATGATCATGCATTATTAATTTTAGTAATAATTACTACAATAGTAGGATATTTAATATTTATATTATTTTTTAATAATTATACAAATCGATTTTTACTTCATGGTCAAACTATTGAAATAATTTGAACAATTTTACCAGCAATTATTTTATTATTTATTGCTTTTCCATCTCTTCGATTATTGTACTTACTTGACGAAATTAATGAACCCTCAATTACTTTAAAATCAATTGGTCACCAATGATATTGATCTTATGAATATTCAGACTTTAAAAATATTGAATTTGATTCATATATAATTCCAACAAATGAACTTAATTTAAATGAATTTCGATTATTAGATGTTGATAACCGAGTTGTATTGCCAATAAATTCTCAAATTCGAATTTTAGTAACAGCAGCTGATGTAATTCACTCATGAACAGTACCAGCATTAGGTGTTAAAATTGATGGAACTCCTGGTCGATTAAATCAAACAAATTTTTTAATTAACCGGCCTGGATTATTTTATGGTCAATGTTCAGAAATTTGTGGAGCTAATCATAGTTTTATACCTATTGTTATTGAAAGAATCCCTTCAAATAATTTTATTAAATGAATTATAAATAATATAAATTCTTCATTAGATGACTGAAAGCAAGTATTGGTCTCTTAAACCACTTTATAGTAAATTAGCAATTACTTCTAATGAAAAAAAAATTAGTTAAAATTATAACATTAGTATGTCAAACTAAAATTATTAAATTATTAATATTTTTTGATTCCACAAATAGCCCCTATTAATTGATTATTTTTATTTTTATTATTTTCAATAATTTTTTTATTATTTAATGTAATAAATTATTATTCAATTATTCCTAAAACACCTGATTCTAAAAAAACAAGTGAATTAAAAACTAATTCATTAAATTGAAAATGATAACTAATTTATTTTCTGTATTCGACCCTTCATCAAGAATTTTTAATCTTTCATTAAATTGATTAAGTACTTTTATTGGTCTTTTAATAATTCCTTCAATATATTGATTTTTACCATCTCGATATCATATTTTTTGAAATAATATTTTATTAACACTTCACAAAGAATTTAAAATATTATTAGGAACTTCAGGTCATAATGGAACTACTTTAATTTTTATCTCTCTATTTTCTATAATTTTATTTAATAATTTTATAGGATTATTTCCATATATTTTTACAAGAACAAGTCACTTAACATTAACTCTTTCATTAGCATTACCATTATGAATTTCATTTATAATTTATGGATGACTAAATCACACAAATCATATATTTGCTCATTTAGTTCCTCAAGGAACACCAGCTGTTCTTATACCATTTATAGTATGTATTGAAACTATTAGAAATGTAATTCGACCGGGAACTTTAGCTGTACGATTAACTGCTAATATAATTGCTGGACATCTTTTATTAACTTTATTAGGAAATACAGGACCAGGAATATCATCTATTATAATCAGAATTTTATTAATTACACAAATTTTATTATTAGTTTTAGAATCAGCAGTTGCAATTATTCAATCATATGTATTTGCTGTTTTAAGAACTTTATATTCAAGAGAAGTAAATTAATTAACTAATGTCAACACACTCAAATCACCCATTTCATTTAGTAGATTATAGACCATGACCACTTACAGGAGCCTTAGGAGCTATAACAATAGTTTCGGGGATAGTAAAGTGATTTCATCAATATGATATATCTTTATTTATCTTAGGAAATATCATTACTATTTTAACTGTTTATCAATGATGACGTGATATTTCACGAGAAGGAACTTTTCAAGGACTTCATACTTACCCAGTAACTATTGGATTACGATGAGGAATAATCTTATTTATTTTATCAGAAGTTTTATTTTTTGTATCATTCTTTTGAGCATTTTTTCATAGAAGTCTTTCCCCTAATATCGAATTAGGAATATTATGACCACCAGCTGGAATTATCCCATTTAATCCATTTCAAATTCCTTTATTAAATACAACTATTTTACTAGCCTCAGGAGTAACTGTAACTTGAGCTCATCATAGTTTAATGGAAGGTAATCATTCACAAACTACTCAAGGTTTATTTTTTACAGTTATTTTAGGAATTTATTTTACTATTCTTCAAGCATATGAATATATTGAAGCTCCTTTTACTATTGCAGACTCAGTTTATGGATCGACATTTTTTATAGCAACAGGATTCCATGGACTTCATGTATTAATTGGAACAACATTTTTAATTGTTTGTTTAATTCGTCATTTAAATAATCACTTTTCAAAAAGTCATCATTTTGGATTTGAAGCAGCTGCATGATATTGACATTTTGTTGATATTGTTTGATTATTTTTATATGTATCAATTTATTGATGAGGAGGAAATTAATAAATAATTTTCATTATTTATATAATATAATAAGTATATATGACTTCCAATCATAAAGTCTATAAAATATAGTATAAATAATTTATTTAATTATTATTATATCCTTAATTATTTTTACAATTACATTTATTGTAATATCATTAGCCTCTATTTTATCAAAAAAAGCAATTAATGACCGAGAAAAAAATTCTCCATTTGAATGTGGATTTGACCCAAAATCTTCATCTCGACTTCCTTTTTCTCTTCATTTTTTTTTAATTACAATTATTTTTTTAATTTTTGATGTAGAAATTGCATTAATTTTACCAATAATTTTAATTATTAACTTTTCAAATCTATTAGTTTGAACATTAACTTCAACAATTTTTATTTTTATCTTACTTCTAGGTCTATATCATGAATGAAATCAAGGAATACTAAACTGATCAAATTAAATAGTTAGGGTTGTAGTTAAATTAACATTTGATTTGCATTCAAAAAATATTGAAATATATTTCAATCTACCTTATAAACTTATTTTAATTAATATATATATATATATAGAATATGAAGCGATTTATTGCAATTAGTTTCGACCTAATCTTAGGTAATTTACCCTTATTCTTTATTAATTGAAACCAAAAAGAGGTATATCACTGTTAATGATAAAATTGAGAAATAAACTCCAATTAAGGAAGTATGACGATCTAAGTAAAGCTGCTAACTTTTTCTTTTAATGGTTAAACTCCATTTATACTTCTAATTTAAATTTATATAGTTTAATAAAAACATTACATTTTCATTGTAAAAATAAAATAATTTTTTTTATAAATTACTAAAATTAATTCACTATATCTAAAGATTAATTAATCTCCATAACATCTTCAATATTATACTCTATTATATAAGCTATTTAGATATAAAAAAATTAATAAATTAAATAAAAATATAATTCATAAAACCATTGTTATAAAATAAATTTTTAATCTATTATTTTGAATAAATGAATTAATTTTACTAATATAAACTATTTTTCTATTAAGATGTTGACCACCTAAATATTCTGATCATCCATAGTCAAAAGATTTAATAACTAAAAAACCATAATTTAAAGAATAATTAATTAATCCATAAGTAGAAATATAAGGTATAAACCATATTGAACCTAAAAAATAAGATCTTAAATAATAAAATAAAGCCTTATTTATAAAATAAATAGAAACATTAGAAATTAAATAACCTATTAAACCACCAACGATACAAACAAATAATGTTAACAATTTTAAAGATATAGGTAAACAAATTATATATCTTGAAGAAAAAATTAATCAATTTAATATACTACCACCAACAATTGATATAATTAATAATCCAAATATACCCTTTAGTATAATTCATCTTTCATCATTTAATATATTAACAGATCTACAATTTAAGCTATCTGTTATTGTATAATAAACTAAACGAAAAGAGTAAGATACTGTTAAACCGGTCGAAAAAAAATATAAAAAAAAAGAAAATATATTAACATAACTTAAAGAAACAATTTCTAAAATTATATCCTTTGAATAAAATCCCGCTAAAAAAGGTATTCCACATAAAGCTAAATTTGCTACATTAAAAATTGAAGATGTTAACGGTATAAATGTTCTCAATCTTCCTATATAACGAATATCTTGAAAATTATTTATATTATGAATAATAGAACCTGCACATATAAATAATAAAGCCTTAAATAAAGCATGAGTTAATAAATGAAAAAATGCTAATTTATAAAATCCTATAGATAAAATTCTTATCATTAATCCTAATTGTCTTAATGTAGATAAAGCAATAATTTTTTTTAAATCAAATTCGTAATTAGCTCCTAATCCAGCTATAAATATAGTTAAACCAGATAATAATAATAAAATATTTCCAAAAATTGAATCAACTAATAAAATATTAAATCGAATTAATAAATAAACTCCAGCAGTTACTAAAGTTGAAGAATGAACTAAAGCAGAAACAGGTGTAGGAGCTGCTATAGCAGCTGGTAATCAGGAAGAAAAAGGAATTTGTGCACTTTTTGTTATAGCAGCCAATATAACTAATCCTCCAATAATCATTATTTCTAAATCTATTTTTATAACTTCTAAGTAAAAAATATAATTTCATCTTCCATAATTTAATATTCAAGCAATTGCTATTAATAAAGCAACATCACCAATTCGATTACTTAAAGCAGTTAATATACCAGCATTATAAGATTTTACATTTTGAAAATAAATAACTAAACAATAAGAAACTAATCCAAGACCATCCCATCCTAAAAGAATTCTAATTAAATTAGGACTAATAATTAATAATATTATAGATATAACAAACATTAATACTAATAGAATAAATCGATTTAATCTTTTATCGGATCTTATATATTCCATTCTATAAAAAATAACTAAAGAAGAAATAAATAAAACAAATCTTATAAATAATAATCTTATTCAATCAAATAAAAATGTTATAACAATATTCATTGAATTTAAACTTACTACTTCTCATTCAATAAAATAAACTAATTCATTAATTAAAAAATACAAACTTATTAAAAACAATCTAATTCTAATACAAATTAATTTAATAAATCTAATTCTACAAATATTTAAAAATTTCACGATTTAAAATGAAATAAATTCATATCATCGACACCACAAATCGATATTTTAAATAAACTATTTAAATATAATCATAAAAAACAAATATCTCTCTTTATAATTAATAAATTTAAAGGAAATCAATGAAGAAATAATAATAAATATTCACGAATATTTCCATTCATAAATGAATAAACACCTGAATAAAAATTCCCATGTTGAGTATAAGCATATAAATATAAACTATAAGCAGCTCTAAAAAATGACAACAATGATAATAATAATATAGAAATTCAAGATCAACTAATAATTCTATTTAATAAAGAAATTTCTCCTAATAAATTTAAAGTTGGAGGAGCAGCTATATTAGCAGAACTTAATAAAAATCATCATAATGTTATAGAAGGTATAAAATTTAATATACCCTTATTAATTAATAATCTACGACTTCCTAAACGTTCATAAGAAATATTTGCTAAACAAAATAAACCAGATGAACATAATCCATGAGCAATTATTAATGATAAAGAACCACATATACCTCAAAAATTTATTGTTATTAAACCTCTTAATACAATTCCTATATGAGCAACTGATGAATACGCAATTAAAGATTTTAAATCAGTCTGACGTAAACAAACTAATCTAATTAAAATCCCCCCAACTAATCTAATTGAAATTCATAAAAAATTATACTTTATTCCTGTTAATTGTAAAAATCTATAAACTCGTATTAAACCATAACCTCCTAACTTTAATATAATTCCAGCTAAAATTATTGAACCTGAAATTGGAGCTTCAACATGAGCCTTAGGAAGCCATAAATGAACTAAAAATATTGGTATTTTTACTAAAAAAGCTAAAATTATTGAAATATATAAAATATCTAAATCAAAAATATAATTATTTATTAAATAAAAATTTATTGAACCAATTTCTCTATATAAATAAAATAATCCAATTAATATTGGTAAAGATACTAATAAAGTATAAAATAATAAATATAAACCAGCTTGTAAACGCTCAGGTTGATACCCTCATCCTATAATTAAGAATAAAGTTGGAATTAATCTACCTTCAAAAAATAAATAAAATATAAATAAATTATTATTACCAAAAGCTAAAACTAATAATAATAACAATAATAAAATATTAAATATAAATAATTTTTTATAATTATTTAACTTAAAAATTCTTTCACTTGCTATTATTATTAAAGCTCTAATTCATAAACTTAATAAAATTAATGAATAAGAAAGTAAATCACATCCTAAAAAATAAGAAAAATTTACAAAATAATTAGAATAATTATTAAAAATAATTAACAAAAATCTTCTAAAAAATAATATACTTTGTACCATTCAAAATATATTATTAATTAAACAAATTGGAAAAATTATAAAAATTAATAAAATAAATTTTAACATTATAAAATTCTAAAAGATTGAAAGTTATCATTTCCATGTGTACGAATTATAGAAACTAGAATTGATAATCCTAAAGCTCCTTCACATACTCTAAAAGTTAAAAATATTATTCTAAAAAATCTTTCATAATTTATTATATGCAAATAAATAAATAATAAAAAAAATAATATTAAAACAATAAATTCTAAACTTAATAATATAGACAACAAATGCTTACGTATAGATACAAACATAAATAATCCTATTATTAATATTAAACCTGGTAATTCTCAATTTAAATATTTTAACATTAGTTTTAATAATTTAATAAAAATATTGGTCTTGTAAATCAAAAATAAGAATAAATTCTTTTAAAACTTCAAGAGAAAAAAAAGCTTTTTTTCATTAATCCCCAAAATTAATATTTTATATAAACTACCTCTTGATATTATTCAAATTATATACATATTTACATTCATTACTAGACTATTATTTATTCAAATAAATCATCCTTTAGCAATAGGACTAACTTTACTATTCCAAACTATTTTTATTAGAATTATTACAGGATTAATTACAAAAACTTTTTGATTTTCCTATATTTTATTTTTAATTTTTCTAGGAGGAATACTTGTTTTATTTATTTATGTAACATCCTTAGCATCAAATGAAATATTTTCATTATCAATAAAATCAGTTATTTATTCAATAACTTTTATTTTTCTATTCTTAGTTATTTCATATTTATTTATAGATCAAATAATATTAAGAACAAATATATTTAATGAAGAAATAAATTCTTTAAATAATGAACTATTTTATACAGAAAATTCTCTAAGATTAAATAAATTATATAATTATCCAACTAATTTAATCACAATTTTATTAATAAACTATTTACTAATTACTTTAATTGCTATTGTAAAAATTACTAAATTAATTTATGGACCTTTACGAATAATAAATTAACAAATGAACAAATCACTTCGAACAACCCACCCTATTTTTAAAATTGCTAATAATTCATTAGTTGATTTACCAGCACCTATTAATATTTCTGCATGATGAAATTTTGGATCCTTATTAGGATTATGTTTAATTATTCAAATTTTAACAGGATTATTTTTAGCAATACATTACACAGCAAATATTGAATTAGCTTTTAATAGAGTAAATCATATTTGTCGAGACGTAAATAATGGATGATTTTTACGAACTTTACATGCTAATGGAGCCTCTTTCTTTTTTATTTGTATTTACTTACATGTAGGACGAGGAATATATTATGGATCTTATCTATATCAAGAAACTTGATTAGTAGGAGTAATTATTTTATTTTTAGTAATAGGAACTGCATTTATAGGATATGTACTACCATGAGGACAGATATCTTTTTGAGGAGCAACAGTTATTACTAATTTACTATCAGCTATTCCATATATTGGTATTGATTTAGTACAATGAGTATGAGGAGGATTTGCTGTTGATAACGCAACATTAACTCGATTCTTCACTTTCCATTTTATTTTACCATTTATTGTATTAGCTATAACAATAATTCATTTATTATTTTTACACCAAACAGGATCAAATAACCCTATAGGAATTAATTCTAATGTAGATAAAATTCCATTTCATCCATATTTTACTTTTAAGGATTTAATTGGATTTATTATTATATTAATATTATTAATTTTATTAACATTAATTAATCCATATTTATTAGGAGACCCAGATAATTTTATTCCAGCAAACCCATTGGTAACACCTGTTCATATTCAACCAGAATGATACTTTTTATTTGCTTACGCAATTCTTCGATCAATTCCTAATAAATTAGGAGGAGTTATTGCTTTAATATTATCAATTTTAATTCTTGCTATTTTACCATTTTACAATATAAGAAATTTCCGAGGTATTCAATTTTACCCAATTAATAAAATTTTGTTTTGAACAATAGTAGTTACAGTATTTTTATTAACATGAATTGGAGCTCGACCTGTTGAAAACCCTTACATTTTAGTAGGACAAATTTTAACTGTTGTTTATTTCTTATATTATTTAATTAATCCATTAGTAACAAATTGATGAGATAAATTAATTAATTAATTAGTTAATGAGCTTGATAAAGCATATGTTTTGAAAACATAAGATAGAAATTAAATTTTCTATTAACTTTACTAAAAATAAATATTTAAATAAATAAAATTAATAAAATCTTTAAACCAATAAAAAATATTAAATAATTTAATGATAGAGGTAAAAATCTTTTTCAAGCTAAATATATTAACTTATCATAACGAAATCGAGGCAAAGAACCCCGAACTCAAATAATTAAAAAAGCAATTAAACTTAACTTAATATAAAATATAAAACTAAATAAATCTCCCCCTAAAAAAATTAAAGAAAATAATATACTTATAAATAAAATTCTAGAATATTCTGCTAAAAAAATTAATGCAAAACCTCCTCTTCTATATTCAATATTAAACCCAGAAACTAATTCAGATTCTCCTTCAGCAAAATCAAAAGGTGTTCGATTTATTTCAGCTAAAGAAATTGATAATCAAACTAACATTATAGGAAACAATAAAATTATAAATCATAAATATTTTTGATAAAAATAAAAATTTAAAAAATTATAATCTCCAATTAAAAAAATAAAAGATAACAAAATTAATGCTAAACTAACTTCATAAGAAATTGTTTGAGCAACAGAACGTAAACTTCCTAACAAAGCATAATTTGAATTTGATGATCAACCAGCAACTATAATTGTATAAACTCTTAAACTAGTAATACATAAAAAAAATAAAATTCCTAAATTAAACGAAAATAATTTAATTAAAAAAGGAATACATAATCAACATAACAAAGACAAAAATAATCTAAAAATAGGTGAAAAATAATAAGAAATATAATTAGATATTAAAGGATAAGTTTGCTCCTTAGTAAATAACTTAATTGCATCACTAAAAGGTTGGGGAATTCCTATAATACCAACTTTATTTGGACCCTTACGAATTTGAATATACCCTAAAACCTTTCGTTCTAATAAAGTTAAAAATGCAACACTTACTAATACACAAATTACTAATAATAATCTTCCAATAAATGATATAATAAAATCTATAAAAATCAAGTACTATTTATAGAAAAAATCTATATAAAATAAATTCTAAATTTATTGCACTAATCTGCCAAAATAGTATATATTAATTAAATTCAATTTATAAAATTTTATAATTTAAATATTTACTCCTTTCGTACTAAAATATTTTAATTTATTAAAGATAGAAACCAACCTGGCTCACACCGGTTTGAACTCAGATCATGTAAGAATTTAAAAGTCGAACAGACTTAAAATTTAAGTTTAATTAAAAAATTAAATTCTATTATAAATTTATATGAAACAGTTAATATTTCGTCCAACCATTCATTCCAGCTTTCAATTAAAAAACTAATGATTATGCTACCTTTGCACAGTTAATATACTGCGGCCGTTAAATAAATATCAATGGGCAGGTCAGACTTTTCATTTAAATACAAAAAGACATGTTTTTGTTAAACAGGCGAACATTAATTTTGCCGAATTCTTTATATAAACTTATCAAATATAATTATAATTAAATAAACATATACTAATTTTATCATTATTAATTTATTTATATAATTAAAATAAACATTTTAATAAATAATTAAAATACCAATAAATAATATAATTTTTTAAATAATTTATAACAAAATTATTAATAATTGCTAATTCTAAACATATATTTATATAAATTATTTAACATTTTTAAAAATTTATTTTACAGCTTATCCCATAAAATATTTAATTTTTAAAATATTTTATTATTAAATTAATAAAATATATTTAAAAATTTTAAATTAAATTTATTTCTTAAAAAACTAGATATATTTAAAAACGAATAACTTTTCATTTCAAATAAATTATTAAAAATAATTTTATCACAATAACTTTTATAATTTATTAACTCTTTTAAATTCGAGAACAATAAAAATTTATTTCTTAATTAATAAACCCTGATACACAAGGTACAATAAATTAAATTTACTTTTTTTATAAAAATTTTTCAAATTATTTCAATTTTCTTTTACAATACTAATAAACTATTATTAAAAATATTTTTTCATAATATACTACTAAAAAAATAAAATTTTATAATTATTTTTAATAAAATATAATAAACTACAAAAATATTAATAAATAAATTTTATTCAATTTATATTGATTTGCACAAAAATCTTTTCAATGTAAATGAAATGCTTTACTCAAAAGCTTTAAATTGTCATTCTAGATACACTTTCCAGTACATCTACTATGTTACGACTTATCTTATTTTAATAACAAGAGCGACGGGCGATATGTACATATTTTAGAGCTAAAATCAAATTATTAATCTTTATAATTTTACATTCAAATCCAATTTCATTAATTTTTTCATAATTAAGTCCAATTATAAATAAATTGTAACTCATTTTTACTTAAATATAAACTACACCTTGATCTGATATAAATTCAATAAAAATTTAAGAAAATTATTATTCTTTTAAAATATTCTTATAACGACGGTATATAAATTGATTAACAAATTTAAGTAAGATCCAACGCGGATTATCGATTATAAAACAAGTTCCTCTGAATAGACTAAAATACCGCCAAATTTTTTAAGTTTCAAGATCATAACTAATACTACCTTAGTGTTTAAATTTAAATTTTTAATAATAGGGTATCTAATCCTAGTTTATTATAAAAATTTTTTAGCTTCAATAAACTAATTTAATAATATTTATAAATTTAAAAATTTCACTTAATAAATTTATTAAAAATTAAATAAAAAAAATTTAACTATCACTAAAATAAATTCATTTATATTATTTATATAACCGCGGATGCTGGCATAAATTTAACCAATATTAAATAAAATTACTATTTCTAAATTTCTTTAAATAATAATATTAATTACTGCGAATAAATAAATACTAATAATTCTTTTTTAAAAAATTATTTATTCTCGCAAAAACTTACATATAAAATAATTTATTAACAAATTTTTAAGCTAAAATAAAACTTTAATAAATTAAAATAATTTTTTTATATTTATAAAATTATTAAATATATTAATAATAAATAATTAAAATTAATTAATTATTTAAAAATTAAACAATTAATTAATATTTATTAATAAATAAATATAAATAAATATAATAATTTATAAAAATAACTTAATAAAATAATTAAATTTTAAAAATAAATTTATTAAATAAATAATTAAAATTTATCAAATACCTCCCTAAAATTTTATTTTTTTTAAATTAAATTACATTTATTAATCCCCTAAATTAATAAAATTTATAATTTAATTTATTAAAAATAATAATTAATATTTATAAAATTTTCTAATCCCCTAATTAGTCAATTAATATAAATACTATAGTTTTTATAAAATAAAATCTAATTATAATAAAAAAATAATCAAAAATTCTATTTTATAAAATAATTTTTAAAAATTTTTTAAAAATAAATATAAAATAATTTTTTACAAAGATAATTAAAATTAAATAACCCCAAAAAATTATTTTCTATAAATTAATTTTTTAAAAAAAATTAAAATAAAATTAATAATAAATAAATAAATTAAGTAATTTTAAAAATTACGCCCAAAAAATTATTTTATAAAATATAGAAATTAATAAATATTAATAAATTTAAATATAAATATCATAGAAATTATATTTTTTTTTTTTATAAAATTAATTTAGAAGAATGTATACTAGGTTAGATTAATATATTATATATATATATATAAATGTTTAATTATCAAATATATAATCTATTAATTATGCCTAAAAAAAATTTTAGGATGTATAAATCGGTACTAGTAAAGTAAACACTTGTTATATATAGCATTATCTATTATTTTTCTAGCACCCGTATAAATATCAATAGTTCATAAATCGAGCTTTGATTAGAATCAATCTCTTATAGGTTGAATTTTTAACTCTAAGTTCTATCTATATTGGAATTTTTAATTATTTAAATAATAAAAAAATTAATATTTTTTATTTACAAAAAAAAAATATCTAACTAAATTTAATTTTAATTTATATATTTTCAAAAAATAAAAAATGTTACAATAAAATTAAACTAATTAAAAAAAAAAAAAAAAAAAAAAAAAAAAAAAAAAAAAAAAAAAAAAAAAAAAAAAAAAAAAAAAAACTATTCTATAATACCTGAATTATAAGAACCATTTTTTTTAAAACTATTATAAAATTAATCATTT